AATATTCGGCAGCTTGAGCGAACCAAGCCTCCGCAATTTCAGAATCTCCTTGTCGAATGGCCTGTTCTCCCCGGTCGGAATAGGGGGTAAATTCCTTCCCTTAGAACCGTACTTGAGAGTTTCCGACCTCATACGGCTCAACGGTCAAGCTCTTTTGGTGTACGTTTTTTTAATCTACCATATCTAATTAAATGAGATTTCTCGTGGATCCATCCCATTTTTTATACCAAAAGAACAAGAAGTTATGAGTTTCAAACTTGAATTTTGCTTACTAATTTACTCAGTTTTCTCTTTTCTCCCGCCTTTATTAAAGTAGAGGTATTTCCACCGTCAGTAGAGTTTTATAAAAAGGTAACTATCTCGGTTTAATATATAACGATATTTATTATAGAATCTGTGAAAAAGACTTTCCTTTATAAGAAAGGCTTACTATCTTTGGGATCTGATGCTACACCGCTGCTCAATACCTTAGGGGATCCACTCTATTACATAAGTTGATTCCTAACTTTTATTTCATATCATGACATAGACATAAATAAGCAGGTTTTTTATTATATTGTCCCAAAACCTCGCGAATTTATCTTTACGGCGCTTCCTCTATCAATTAGATCCTTTATCCATCGAATAAAAGTATCTAGGCATACCTATTTCTTCTTAAAATTTTAAGAAGTTTTTTTGGTTGCTACAGCTGATAAAAATCGTTGTTGTGTACGATACATATGTAGAAAGCCTATATTTTGTTTTTATAGTATTTTTAAAATAATTTGTTCTTTTTCCTTTTTTATTTCTATAGTGGAGATAGTCGCACGTAATGACAGATCACGGCCATATTATTAAAGGCTTGTGGTAAGAAAGGGTTTCGCTCTAGTGCACGAAAATAATATTCCAAAGCTTTTGTATGTTCTCCGTTTCTTGTGTGGATAAGGCCTATGTTATAAAGTATATAACTTCGGTCATAGGGATCAATTTCTAGTCGCATAGCTTCATAATAATTCTGTAAAGCTTCCGCATAATTTCCTTCGGATTGAGCCGACATCCGTTACGGTCGTCATTCGATTCAAAAAATCTCCGTTTCAGAACCGTACATGAGATTTTCATCTCATACGGCTCCTCCTTTATGTACATAATGATACTAATACATTGAATAAAAAAAGATTGAAATATTCTCATTATAAACTAAGTGGGGCTGGTGTTTTTACAAGAAATCTCTAACCAACCTTTTTGTAAAAGATTTTTACTCAACATCAAGTCTGTTGATACTAGATAAAAAAGGGGTGACTCCTGCAATTTTTTTGTCTAAATGCCGCGTAATTTTCAGGAATTAGTCACTTCAACAGTTTTCTATGGTTATACGGGTATCCAAACACGAACGAGATGGGTGTTTGTTGTCCCAACCATTCTTGCGAGTCCTGATCCTCATAAGGAAAAAGTCTAATTTATAACAAAGTTTTCCTGTTGTTGATTCCGAAGAGTAGTGCCTCTTCCTCTATGCCTCCTATTAGTACTAGTGGAGGAGGTTTGACCTAACACAAGCATAGGTAAACCTTTCGCTCAATACTTATAATCAACAATTGAAGCATTTGAGGTTGCATTAATCGGGGATACACGACAGAAGGGCTTGATTTATTTACAAACTTCACCTTCAACAAGCGTAGATTTATTTCAAATAATTTTTATTCCTTATATCCCGAATAAGTCTCATGCTACTTTCTCCTAAGAACATTAAAAAATATAAATAAATTCAATTATAAAAATTAAAGATAAAGTAGAAAATAACTAAAAAAAAAAAAAAGAATCAAATCGCACCATCTCTGTAATAAGCGAATGCCTCCTTCTCTCCCGAAGTTGTCGGAATTATTCGTAATAAGATATTGGCTACAATAGAGAAGGTCTTATCAATAAAATTTCCAGTTATTCCAGATCTAGACATAGGCAGAAATTCATGCTATAATTTATTTTAATTCCCTTCGTGGGAAAATAATCCCACAATTAAAGGAATTTTCCAAAACAAAATAACATAAAACCAGACTCATTAAAATTAAACTTCTACTCAAACTCAAATTATTTTTTGCAGGAATCCATAAAAACTCAGAAATATTGAGAACGGTTAGATTTCATCGAAATGAATATATAGTTGTATTAAAAAGATTGGAATTAGATTGCAGCAAAGTTGAAGAATTACCGAATTTATTCGAAGCTGTAGGAAAATTCAAGAAGTTTTGAGTAAATTATGATCCAAAGAGGAAAAAGAGTTGAATAATTGCTCTATCATGGATGAAAATAAAAGAGAATAAAGGTATAAACTAAAAAAAACGATGATCTAAAAAGCGCCATTAAAAATAGTATAAAAAAATGAGCAATCGGTGAAGTGGGTCCAACTAATTTATTTAATCCGGTAGAAAAATTATAAAAAATAAAATAAGGAGTCCCATCTTCGTAAACATGACATGAATAAATGCTTTTTTTTACAATTTGTCCCATAAAATTATCTAATTTACCTAGCCTCGACTAAGATTTTAAAAAGTTTTTTCCTTTTTTTTTTAGTTAAATTAAAATAGAGTGTATGCTTTTATCCAAAAACCAAAACTATTTTTTCGATTTATTAGCAACTTTATCATTATGTAGGAGAGATGGCCGAGCGGTTCAAGGCGTAGCATTGGAAATGCTATGTAGGCTTTTGTTTACCGAGGGTTCGAATCCCTCTCTTTCCGTACCCGTCACCTAATTCAATAACGTTAATGTTATTAAACGCAATATCTCAAATAAAATACACGATTAATTATTGCAACAGTTAGGGCTTTCTTGAATATATTTTCGATATTCCTAATCCCAATTGCTATAATATTTAAAATACTAGAAAGAAAGGACAAGGAATTAAAACCTCCCTATCAATCTATGATACGAGACATGAACAGGAAAAAATCCTCGGAAAAACCCCTTACTCTTTATATGGGTGTAAAGGGAGGGTAAAATTGTCCAAATTCTTCTTATTTTAGTTAGATTTAAGTCTGACGAGAATAATATTCTACAACTAGCAATTCATTTATTTTCAAACCGACCCATTTACTATCTAGTATTTCATTGACCGATCCTTTATATTGGAAGGGATTAAGGGTCAAATGTTTTGGCAATTCCTCACGGGAGGATGAATCAATATACTTTTGAACCATAAACTTAGATTTTTGTTTATCTCTCACGATAATAATATCGCGGGGTTTGCAGCGATAACTCGGTATATCTACTATACCACCATTAACTAAAATATGTCTATGGTTAACCAATTGGCGGGCTTGAGGAATAGTCGAAGTTAGACCTAATCGAAAAAGGATGTTATCCAACCGCATTTCAAGCAATTGTAGTAAAACTTGACCTGTTGACCCTTTTGCTTTTCCGGCGATATGAACGTATTTAAGTAATTGTTGTTCTGTAAGACCATAATGAAAGCGTAATTTTTGTTTTTCTTCTAAACGAATACGATATTGAGATTTTTTACCGGGGCGTAATTGGTTTCTAAAATCGTTTCCTGTTCTAGGCTTTTTAGTTGTTAGTCCCGGTAAAGCTCCCAGACGACGTATTTTTTTGAAACGTGGTCCTCTGTAACGCGACATAAAGACTCCTTATGAAGTTGCATAAACCGAAATGAAATATGAAATTAAACTAAAGGATAAATAGAAAAAAATAAAAATACAACATAAAAAGTAAAGTCAATAAAAAATTGATAAAAATTTATTGAAATATTATACTAGAAAGAATAATTAGATGAATTCTCTTAATATCCTGGCCTTAATAGATTATATATCTAATTTATCGTATTTAGATTAAATAATATAAAACGAGTAAATACTAATAAAACGAGTAAATACTAAAAACTCTCAAAACATATTTTTTTTATCATATGAATAGAAATTATTCTAATAAGAATATAAACATCAAAAAAAGTAAGGGCTCTTTTCTTGATTGATTTAGTGGACATAGAAAAAACTCCTTCAATTTTTTTTATTATAATTTCTTAGAAGATATTACAAGGGTGCCATTTGGGATAAAGTATAAGAAGCCCTTTCAATTTCTTTGATTTCACATTTTCAACTATGAAAAAAAATCAAACAGATGGAGAAAAGCCCGCTATCGGAGTCGAACCGATGACCATCGCATTACAAATGCGATGCTCTAACCTCTGAGCTAAGTGGGCTCGCATAATATAAATTGTATACACACAGAAATTTAGTAAACTACAGGAATTTTCGCTATTAACTCGTCACATAACAATTAATATCTAATTTGATTCTTTTCTTTTATCAAATATATGATTATCCATATCTTAATTAGATAGTAAGATTTTTTTTAATGGTTTTTCCTATACTATATTTATATTTAGTAATCTAATTTTATTTAAAAAACCATTAATTTGGTTCAATTTTTATTACATAATTGAAACAAACAACTTTAAATTGTTTTTTTATTAAAAAGGGAGTTATTAGTTATAGCCATTAGATTTGTTAGAGATATTTAATTATTCAATATATAGAATAATTAAAATTCCTTTTAGTTATTTTTCGTTCGATAAGGACTAACACAAAAACAAAAGAATCGATCGTTCAAGTATTCAAAATTGAACGCTAAAAATAATAAAAATTAGGTAAAAAATATATCCGCCTAGAATAATACTATTAATCCTATATATACTATATATATAGTATAATATACTATATATATGTTATGTATGAATCAATATTATATATTGAGTGTATATTGAATCATAATATAACTGAAAAAAAAATGTTAGGATAATGATATCCTACTTACAAAGTAAGTAGGGGGATATGGCGAAATTGGTAGACGCTACGGACTTAATTGGATTGAGCCTTGGTATGGAAACCTACCAAGTGATAACTTTCAAATTCAGAGAAACCCTGGAATTAAAAATGGGCAATCCTGAACCAAATCCGGTTTTATAAAAACAAGCGAAAAAAAAAAAGGATAGGTGCAGAGACTCAACGGAA